GTCCTTGTGGCTACACCTGCAGCACCACCGGTAAAACCAGTTTACGGAACTTGCCAAACAGCGATAGGCATAGACCAATCTTGAGATGCAAACTCAAACTTTTTTTTAAAGTATACCGCTAAAAAGCTCCAAAATACAGTAAAAATACTAAGAGAATTCAAACAACATCAACAAAATGCCAGTACCAGATTGAAGCCAAAACATTAAAATGGTTTGTTCTTTTTCTAAAATGACCCAAGAACAACCGGAGTAGTGCTACGGATAGGAAAATAATTCCAACAATCACATGCGTACCGTGAAACCCAGTAGTTACAAAGAAAACCCTACCAAAGGCCCTATCTGAAAGACAGAACCTCAGCTGATGATACTCATGATACTGCACTCTCATAAAGATCATCCCCAATAGCACCGTAGTCAACAGCCATAAACAACCCCGCTTCTTGTGGTGGTGATACTCAGCCCTAAGGGGATAACTCTCTCTAAAAGCCTCGATATGCTTGTGAGCTGAAGTCACTGTCCCAGCAGAACCCACTAGAAGTCCTGTATTTATTAAGGGAATCCCCCAAGGATCAATAGGGTCCACGCCTACAGGCGGTCAGGAATGGTGGGAAGAGAGCTCCCCAATCTTATAGTGGATCAACGCCCAAAAGAAACTAACAAAAAAAAAGGCCTCAGAAAGAATGAACAACTTCATCCTAATACGATAGTTCCGAAGGACCAGAGACGTATGACGACCCAGGTATCTCCCCTCAACCGCGATATCCCTCCACCAGCACCCCAAGGTTAATACTAAACTCCCTAACCCCACACATAGGGGTAAAGCCCACCCTTCGTGAGCAAAACATACAAACCCCCCAACCCTACAAAGAGCGGAGAACGAGGCAAGAATAGGCCAAACTCTATTTTCGACTAAAGGATAACCTGTTCGTCCCAAAACAGGCAGAGGCACACTGCCTGCACTAGTATTTGAAGTACTAAAGTCTTATCTAACTTACTGCCTGTTACTTTGTTAAGACGCCATCCTCCACAAAAAAAACTAGCAACATAATGAACACCCCGGTCTGGATAAGAACCACTAGAGTCTCAATAAAAAAGAGGCTAACAAGTAAAAACCCTATGAAAATTAAGCTTACCGCCCTGCCCCAAGTAAAAGGAGCGAGGAAGATGAGACTACTAACCTTAGCACCTACCAGGGCCAGTACCACCTGCCCGATGATAATGTTCACACACATCCGGACTGTTAAAGTGAAAGGACGAGCAAAAATTCTCACGAGCTCTCTTAGCAGCAGCATAACTGTGATAGCCAATGGGTGATCTCCAGAAAAAGACTCCCCAAATAAATAATAGAAGTTCTGAGGAAACACAGTAATAGATACTACCACCCAGAGGGGAAAAGATATACAAAAAACAATACCAATGTGAGAACTCAACCTATAGAGATACGGCAAAGATCCTAAAACGTTTATAAAAAACAAGATAACAAATAAGGAGAAGACAAAAGGGACTGAGCCTGAAAACTGAGCCATACGCTGAGTTGACAACGTTTTGCCCACTCCCTTCACCAATGTCTTGTTGTACCCAATCTCGATACGATCACGCGTAACATACTTACAAGAAAAACTAGCAGAGTAATAGGGGTAAAGAATACACCTAAAGGCGTTAACCATACCTCTGTAATAATTACAACCATATATAAAATCGAAGTGCTCTAATAAACTACAACCCAATAGAGAGAGAGAACTTTTCTCACCTTCAGAGCTACAATCTGACGCAACCAATTTGCTTTCTCCCCAACTACGGATTAATACCAACTCCCTGGTCCTTTCGTACATAGGGGGTAAACATAAAGATAGAAACCAACCTAGCTCACGCCGGTTTAAACTCAAATCATGTAAAGTTTTAAAGGACGAACAGGCCTACCATCCAAGCGCCTGCACCTGGATTACACTTTAATTCAACATCGAGGTCGCAATCTTTTTTTTTGATTAGAACTCTTAAAAAAAATTACGCTGTTATCCCCGCGGTAGCTTTTTCTTTTTTCTTTAAAAAAGGATCTACTTGACAGAAAAGGAGAGTTAATGCTTCTCCCTGTTTCCCCAACAAAAATGTACCCCTCAAAAAATTAAGGGCCTTTGCAAGCTCGACGGGGTCTTCTCGTCTTTTAACATTACTTAAGCTTTTTCACTTAAAAAAAAATTTTGGGTAATTGACCTGAGACAGTCGCCCCCTCGTCAAACCATTCATACCATTCCCCAATTAAGGGACAAGTGACTGCGCTACCTTAGTACCGCAAGCAGCAGCCGTTTATTTATGTTACACCGGGCAGGTCCGACTTTCAATCTTTAAAGTTACTGAAAGCCATGTTTTTAATAAACAGGCGAGGGGCATATTTGCCGAGTTCCTTAGGCCAACCTCTATGAAAAATCCAACACTCGCTTAAAAACCTTACGCGTCATCTTTTTTAAATTTCCCCCTACTAATCGTATACTAATCTTCAAAAAAAAACTACCTCTGAAGAGGGGGTACTGAATACACTCTAAACCTAAATAACTTTAAAAAAACGTAACAGATGGGAAATTTTAACCCTACGACATTTTTTGTTATGACAAAACTTCTCTTAAGATTAACCCTAAGAGACTTACTTTACAAAAAGCAGAAGACGATGAAATCGCCCCCTCCCAACACTTTGCAAGCCATACTTAAATATGTTTCCCCCCTAACCAGCTATCAGCCTTATCGACAAACATTTCACCTCTACCCCTCCCTTTAGACCTTTTTTGAAACAAAACAGTAGTAGGAGGGGTAGCTCTAAGACTTTCAGGATATGTTAACTAACTCTCTCCTCTATACGCCATGATACAAAAAGTAGCAAGATAAAACTGATTTTTCTTTTTCTTTTAAACTCTCTCAAAATCCGACTTTAGTAGCTCTCTCACGATACGCACAAATAATGATTTATTCAAGAAAAAAACAATAACAGGGGGAAGGGAGTGGTCCCTTTGCTTGGATTATGAGCCCAAAAACTTGTTATATATAGTTTATCCCCCCCTTAAGCCCCAAAGCCTAGGCCCAACAAAATTAACAGCCCCACGAAAAACAGCCTCACCCGCCTTGAGGCCCCGGACCCCAACCCCCTGGGGGTTAGCCCCCCCGCGATCACAATGACCCTAAGGTAGTAAAATAAGCTTATCATTGAGCACCCGATCAAAACAATTACCCCAACCCAGAATTCCTCTCAACAAAGAAGAACCGAAACGATCTTAGGCAAAGACCCTAAGAGCGGTGGCACCCCCGCAAGAGAAATGAAGTCCATAAAAACAAGCGCCCTTCTTCCCGAAGAAGGAATCTTAGCCCCATTAAAATCTAAAAGGCTGAAAATCTTACTTCTGAATAAATTCTTTATTAGTTGCCCGAGGACAACAGAATAAATAATCACATAAAAAACTAAACCCAGCACCCTCACACCCCTCACTAACACCATTCAAGAGGTGTGGATTAGAGAGGAGTAGCCCAAGAGGCTACGGTAGTGTAAGAGACCCAAGCCCCCTAAACCCCCCAAAATTCCTGTTATACAAGCTAAAACCTCGAGCCCCCCTCAAAGGGGGGCTCCCCTTAGAAAGAGGAGGGGAGGAATCTTCTGCCACGTACTCACCACAAAACAACCGACCCAAGAACTCTTGGAAAGAACGGAAGGGACCCAAAAATGAAAGGGAAACAGTCCTAATTTTAGTCTAAACCCCAGGAAAAACAAAACTCAGGCGACCCCCGCCACCCTCCCGATCTCTAGAAGAACGAAGCTGAAAAAAAGGAAACCTGCCCCAATTCTTTGGAACACAAAATACTGCATACAACTCTCATTCTCCGCCACCGACTCCCCACACAAGATGCTGACCACACCTAAAAACCCACACTCGAGCCCAACCCAAACACCCAAAAGGCCTCCCCTGAAAATTACCAGGATCACCCTCCCCACTATTAGGAAAAAGAAAAAAAAAAACGCCGGATTAAAACGAATAAACTTAAGAACCACGCTTAGAAAGGAACCCTCTGATAGATTTCTTAAAGCTCCAAAAACTTTTGTGCCAATAACACTACCCCCCTACGCCCGCAGGGCCGTAAAAGAACTAGACTGGAAAGACAACGATCGCGCCGACCCCACCATCAGCGAAAGCCCAATTACAGCCTCACAAACACCAAAGCATAGGTATGCAGTAAGGAGGTAGCAAGTAACCCCCCTCTCAACGTGCCCCATCCCGAGTAATGACCCCAAAAAAACTAGTAGTACCAATACTTCGAGAAAAACGAGGACCCTGAAGAAATCATTTTTCTTCCTAAACAAGCTAACCAACAAAATCCAAAAAAACAAAAAACAGATCATAAGTCCCACTATAGCGGGGAGGAGGAGGGGAGCCCTGCATCTTTAATATAACCCCTCCAGTTCCTCCCCTCCTTTGAGAGGAGGAGGGGAGCCCTGCATCTTTAATATAACCCCTCCAAAGGAAGGCCCTAGGGCTCCGTGGGGTTTAGACCCCGCATATCTACGTAATGCATCCTTTTTCAGAGCCAACTTACACTTGGTGACACCCACCGGTAAAACGACACTCACTCAATCTTCGAGATACTAAACTAGACATTTAGTAGACCCCAACCCACTAACCACCTTCAAAGAAGACTGTTTTAAAAATAAACGACTATAAGCTGTGAAAAACAGGTCGTTAAACCCACTACTTCAAACCCAACAAAGCCCCCGAATACTTTGAACAAACATTAATGCAAACAACGATAGCCAAAAACAGAAAAGCTCTTATAAAAACAATAAGCTTCAACCACTCATCAGTAAATAAGAATCTCTCTACCCCTAACTGGGGCGAAAACCCCCTGACACCTCTAATCAGAATAAGTCCGAACACCAGCGGAATAAACCTTTTTTTTGTTGGTGCTCTAGCTCTCCCCCCCTCTCTGCTTGGGAGGGGTAGCAGAGCAACACAGTAAGAAACCAGAACCAAAACCCCAGACACCATGCACATAAGGAGGACAAACCCTAACAAAAATGAAAATTTCAACCTTACCACAAACACCCCCAACAAATTAAGCATTCTCAACCCACCAATCAAACTCAAAGGGTTACTTATAAAGAACAAAAGATTTCAAATAAAAAGCATTAGAACAAGAGGACTTCACATGGAGGAAGGCCACGGGGCACCGTGGGGCTTAAACCCCGCATAACTATGTAATGCATCCTCAAAAGAAAACAGCCCACAGAGCCGCCCCTAAAACACCGAAGAGAACCCACCCCATTCCCCGCCCCGATTGGAGGAAAGAGATAACAGCTTTGCCCTGAGATTGGGCAGACCATATCACATTCTTTATAACAAAAGACTCTACCCAGCCCTTCTCTAAGAAAAGGGATGTTTCTAGCGAAACTGATAAAACGGCTCCTCTTGTAACTTGCCCAGTTAAAATGGGCAGGAACATTATCAACCCAAAAAAATTTTTGGGTTGGGTCGGGGTCCCACTTAAGCTTCGGAAATGCAAGAATTTCTCAACTGTAAGTGAAGCTAACACCCCCCCTACAATACAAGAAAGGGTCAGCACTTTTAGAGAGCCTGGAACCCACACAAAACTGTTAAGCATCAAAACTCTTCCTTGGAGGACCACCCCAGCAAAAATGGCCCCAGAACCCAGCATAAACAAAGACATGAGTAGAAATACGTTACAATCCCTGTAGCTCTCCATTCTCACTCAACCCCGCTGGATCCCAGCGCACAAAAAAAACCGAGTAGAATAAAAAGCCGTTAGAAAAACCGAAAAAAATATCGTGGCTCCCATGAAAAATCTTCTCCCATTGAAAACCAAACCCTCAACAATTAAATCTTTTGAGTAAAACCCAGCCATGAATGGAACTCCCACTAAGGATATGCACCTAACGACCAACCAAGAGCAAACGTTTGGCATTTTAGATCATAGGCTACCGAATAAACGAAGGTCTTGCAACCCAGCCCCCATATAAATAATAGCCCCCACACACAAAAACATTAGGGCCTTGAAGAATGCATGAGTAATCAGATGGAAAAAACACACATTCTTAAGGTCTAGAGACAAGGCCAGTATCATCATCCCTAACTGACTTAGGGTGGAAAAAGCAACAATTTTTTTTATATCATTCTCCACCCTAGCCCTTAGCCCCGCCAAAATTAACGTTATTATCGCTACCCCCCCTAATAGACCCCCCCAAGCCCCCTGGATGCATATGTGGAACCGGAACAACACATAAACCCCTGCAGTTACTAGGGTAGAGGAGTGAACTAGGGCAGACACCGGAGTAGGGGCCGCTATGGCTGCCGGCAGCCAAGCAGAAAAAGGCACCTGGGCTCTTTTAGTTATTCTCGCTAAAACTAATAATCCCACCAAGTACCTCGGCCAGACGCTATTTAAATCAAAAAAATGCCACCTCATACTTGCCACCCTTAAAGAAATCAGCACAATGAAGAGTGCGTCCCCAACCCGATTTCTTAGCGCTGTAATCACTCCTGCCCCTAAGGACTCCCTGTTTCCGTAATAAACAACCAGTAAAAAAGAAACCACCCCCAATCCATCCCACCCAACCATTATACCTAGAATACTAGGCATAAAAATTAGTAAATTCATAAACAAAACAAACAAAACAACTAAATAACAAAAACGAATAGGAAAGACCTCATGGTCTATGTAAAAACATCTAAACAACATAACCCCCCCAGCAATACTCAGAACCGAAGCTCTAAAAATAACCCTTCTCCAATCCACCACCACAGGAGTGCAACAACAGAACCCCCCAAAAAAACTTCAATCAAATTCAAGTACCAACACCCTGGAGGATGAGCCCCCCCTTGTTAAAAATAAAAGGACTTCAATAGCCCTCATCAGAACAAGAAAAGAACTAAAAAAAATGTAAATTCCCATCCTGACACGCCTTTCTATTTTGAGCCTACTAAGCGTTCCCTTTAATTAACAGTTAAAAATTCTAATAAACTAAAGCCCACAATTGGAGGGGCTGACTGCCACCTTCTTGATGTAAACAAGATACAACTATATTATGCTACCTCCAGTTCTAAATGTGAATGCCACACCTTTTGAGCCTAAGTCAAATACATTTTTTCTGCTAATTTAGCAGCAGAAACAACAATAAAAAGCTAATAAACAAAATCTAACTGGGAGAAGTACTCCCCAACATAAATCTATTAGCAAATCATAGCGAAGTCGAGGAAAAGCCCCGCGAACCAGGATAACAGCGTAACTCACAACAACAGCAACAAAACAAATGCTAATATCCACAGGCCCCAACCCCGAAAAAAAAATTACCCTGGTCAATACCCCCATAAAGAAGATGTTTATATATTCTCCAAGAGCAATTATTGCGAAAGCTCCCCCGCCATACTCCACCCTATACCCTGAGACAATTTCTGACTCCCCTTCCACAAAATCAAAAGGTGCCCGGTTTGTCTCTGCAAGAACAACCACAACCCACATTAAAAAACATTCAAAAAAAATCAACGCATTTACCACCCCCCACTCACGAGAAACCAAGAGATTAAAAGAACCAATTAACATGATTGGAATAAACAGGATCCTTCTCATGGCAACTTCATAAGAAATAGTTTGGGCTACCCCACGCATAGCCCCCAACATCCCGTACCGGGAGTTGCAACACCAGCCACAAAGGAACACACCATAAACATTAAGCCTGGACACGCAAAGAAAGAATAATAACCCCAACTCGAACCTCTCCAACCCTATCTCCCTGGGAAACACAAGTCAACACAATAAAGCCAAAAAAAAACACAATCTGGGACCGGCCAAAAAGACACCAACACCCGAGTAATGTGAAAAGCTGATCTCTTTCTTCAAGAGCTTTAACCCATCCGCCACAGGTTGAAGCAGGCCCTTCAACCCCGCCTTGTTGGGACCCAACCGGAGCTGGATAAGACCCAGCCCCTTACGCTCAGCGACAACTAGAAAAGCTGACCCCACTAACATCATAATCACAATCAAAATTCCACTAATCAAATCGCCCTACTCAGCCTACGCTGTATCTACGAGTTAAAAGCTCATTGCTTTCATTAAGCTATTAGAGCCCTTCCTTAAAAGCCAAAACGGAGTCGAACCGCATGCCCAGGAATTAGAAATCCCTGGGCAAACCCATTAGCTTCACACCTGTCGACAGGGCTTAGCCATCTTTAGATTTTAAATCTAAAGCATTTATACTCTGTCACCCCGGTGTGCTAGTCTATAACACGTTCTTACAACATCAAAGTAGCCCACTTATCTGGCACAGCAACAGGACGCCTTTCTATTTATGTATTTTTTTTATCGAATTCTGTTACGCAAGTTACCAAATAACTCTAAATAATACAAACTTTTGCACAATAAAAATCTAACACCACCTTCTGGTAGAATTACTATGTTACGGCTTACCCAGATTTTGATTCAGGGGCACCGGGCGATTTGTACGCACTAACACTCGATTCACTCGGTTTTTCTCCAAATTACTAATAAGTACACTATCCTGGAATCTTTCACTTCCAATCAACCAATGTAGAAATGTAACTCAGCTAAGCCCCCTTAATAACCTCCACGTAACCTGAATTCACATTACTCTCTCAGTATTCTGACACCCCCAAAATTTATTATTTCTAAGGGAATTGACAACGGCGGTATGAAAAGTAAATAAAGGGTAAGGTATTCGAGGATCATCGTATTAACCGCCAAGTTCCCCTTAACGGATATAAAGCACCGCCAACCCCCTTAAATTTTAAACATTTTTGTTCGTAATAATCGCATGTACTAACCAACCTAAGTAAGGGGGTACCTAATCCCCGTCCCTTATACAGCCTTTTCAGATCCAAATGTTTGAGCTCCTAAAATTTTCCATTTAAACCATTTCACCGAAAAAAAAAGAAATATTGCTCGCAAATTAATTTTTTCTGTTCACACGAAAAATTTGACTTAAGGCTAAAGTGTGACCGCGGGTGCTGGCACTTTATTGCCCACCTTATTCTCTCCTCCCCTAAATCTATGTCTCCATAATTGTTTAAATCTAATCACTGAGTGGATGATTAATTTCGACGCGCATTAACGCAAAAACTCTTGCACCAAAGCCTGCCCCGAAGTATTAAACGCGGGAGACTTAGTGCACCACACACCCCACCTCCAATTAGTATCATGTGTAACGGGGGAGTAAGCCAAATAAAAGTTGTGCTAGAGGCTAACACAAGATGAGGAAAGTCCAAAGACATCTTGGAGTCGACAAACCCATATTTTGTTAAACTCCTCCCTCTAACGACTGGAAAACCCAGTTAGACATAGCACATACAAGAAATAAATAACTGTACTCACCTTAGTAACATCTTCGTACGGATACTCCACCGCACAACTGGCTAGATACCTTAGCAATAAAAAGTTGAAAATGAAAATGTAAAAAGTTAACTGACATCAAAACCTATACTGTATACCCTTAACCTTGTGGCGAGGAGCCAACGGCAAGACATAAAAAACAGCTACCGATATTATAAGCAGAAATACGCCCCCTAACTTTCTAGGAACCCCCCGCAAAATAGAGTAAGCAAATAAAAAGTACCACTCGGGCTGAATGTGGGCTGGTGTCTTTATCCTGTCCGCAGGGAGAAAGTTTTCTGGGTCAGAGAAGAAATCGGGCCTAAAAAACACGACTATAAAGAACAGCCTTAAAAAGATTAGAGCTCCAAAAAGATCTTTTGAAGTGAACGAGGAGTGGAATGAGACGCAGTCTCCCCCCCTCCTCACACCCAATGGGTTGCTCGACCCCGTGACGTGTAAGAACCCCATGTGTACTAAAAATAAAGCCCCCAATACAAAAGGACAAATAAAATGCACCGCAAAAAACCGTTTAAGGGTGGGATCCCCAACTCCAGAGCCCCCCCAAATAAACTCCATAATTGTACCCCCCACAAAAGGAAGAGCACTAAACAAGCTAGTGATCACCGTAGCGGCCCAGTACGATATCTGCCCCCAGGGCAAAACATACCCAGTGAAAGCAATAACCATTAGTAGAATGAGTATGTTTAACCCCCTATACCACGTATGCTTCAACCCGTATGAATGATAATACATCCTCCGCCCAATGTGGATGTAAATGCAAAAGAAGAATATACTTGCACCATTACCGTGCAGACTTCGCATAACTCACCCTCCCTGCACCTCCCGCATGATTATCATCACAGAATAAAAAGCTTTGTCCACATCCGGGGTGTAGTGCAGAGCTAGGAAAATCCCCGTAGCAACTTGAAGAAACAAGCACAAACCTAGAAGAGAACCAAAATTTCAAAGGTAACTAATATTTTTTGGGACGGGCAAATCGTAAACAGCGCCCGCCACCAACTTCATAATGACGTTATTCTTGTTAGGAGATCACATTTAAAACCACAGACAATGTAACAAGCATTAGAATGAGATGAATACTACTCCCCTCCAACGAGTCCCCTAACAAACGAATCTTCATTAAGAACTATAAGGTTCACTGGTATAACGCTATGACCATACCCGCAAAGCTCATAACAATTACCCCTAAATATCCCTACGGAGAAGGCCTCGATTCTAACCCGATTTACTCGCCCCGGAATCGCATCCATTTTTACCCCTAGTGCTGGAACCCCCCACCTATGGATAACATCTCTAGTAGAGATCCCCACCTCCATAGTCTTTTCCACCGGAACCAGAAACACCTCGTCACTCCTACCTCTCCGACTAAAAGAAAAGCTAGGCTCTCCTGGCAACTTATAAGCCCTTACGCTAGAACTAGTCATGTCAACGAAGTACTCATAGTCCCAGTACCACTGGTGCCCAATAACCTTCGCGTGATAGTCCGGGTGTGCGCCCCCCTCTATTGCGTAAAGATTCACCCAAGATAGATAGGCCAAAAAACTTAAGATAAACCCGGGACTTGTTGTTCAAAAAATCTCTAACTTGTTGTGGCTAGTTAAATTGCGACAACTATAACCACCCCCAAGACGAGGAAAAAGAAAGAAGGCTGAAAAAAACCCTACAATCAATATGACCCCGACAGCAATTACCATTGTTAAATCATGGTAAGTAATTAACCTTATGCACTCTAATGTTGCAGGCTCAACGCACCCAAATTTTTGTGTTTCTCCCATAAAGCTGAGGAATCCTTGTCCATCGATAAGATTGCAACTCATTGTTTTAATAAACTATCAGCCACTATAGCGACCTAAAAATAAAGGACCTTTTTCTTGGAAGGAAAATATAGTTCTTCTACTACCGCCAATGTCAGCTAGGGAATAACCCCTCTCTTTATAACCACAATATAACATTTCTCTAAACTAAGCCAACACATAAAAAAATCAAGACCCAAAAAGGCTCCCATTAGTAAGGCAATACAAAAGACTCCCCTATAAAGGTACCGACATAGAGTTAGGGTTGACACCCTAAAACCCTGTCTTCTACCACCATGGCAAACAACCCCGTACCTATAAAAACAATAAGCTCCGGTAACCAAGCATATTAGCCCCAGCACGGGTAAGAATAAATATGAAATACCCTTAGACCTTCTAATTAAAACTCATTCTCTAATGAAATTCAAAGATAGGGGGAACCCCATATTCAACATGCAGAAGCAGCATCAAAAAACAACGAATGATGGTAGGAGCACTAAAAGTCCTTTATTTAATCCTACCCTTCGTGACTGCCTGGCCTCGTATAAGACGGCTACAAGACAGAATATCATTGGGGAGCACAGACCATGACAAAATATTATTGACTGGGCCCCAAGCCACCCGGAGGAAAAGAACCTAAAAATCCCACATAAGCACAAGCTTATGTGCCCGATTGAAGAATAAGCCACGAGGGCTTTTAAATCCCTCTGGCACAAGCAAAACCCACTACAAATTAGGCCCCCTCAAACCCTACTAACCAAGACCACCCTAAGTAGGGAGTAGTCCACACAACCCCCCAACCAAAGGACTCGACACAAACCAAAACCTCCCAACTTTAATATCACCCCCGCTAGTAACATTGAACCAGGAAGTGGAGCCTCAACATGAGCCTTTGGTAGCCAGCTATGAACCAAGAAAACAGGAAGCTTAACCAAGAACCCCAACACTAGTATAAAAGTAAATAGGGGTCCCCAACAGTTTAGCTCGAGACCTAATATCTTCACCAGCAAGAACTTATCCCTGCTGGCACAACCCGCCATTCAAAGTAGAATAATCATTAAAGGCATAGAAGCACACCTAGTGTACATCATTATAAAAACCCCAGCCTGGAGTCGCTCAGGCTGGTACCCCCACGACAAAATAAGTCAAAGAGTCGGGATGAGAGCCAGCTCAAAAAAAAAAAAAAAAAATATTCATCTCCTGGAAACAAAAAACAGGATACAAACCCTAACAACCATTACGATAGTTGACTCGCAGCCCTCTATATTAGCATTGAACTCTTTTTGGCTACATAGTAAAGTGATCACCAGAATCAACAAACTTATTGCCACCAACACTAGTGCCAACGAGTCTAAATAAAAGAAATCCGTGATTTGGCCAGTAAGCGGCATCACAAACCCTTCTATCAGAACGAGTAACAAGCAAATAGAAACCCCCACCACCAGCAGGGCTCCCCCATTCAACAAAAATCTAATAAAAAAAACTCCAGTTAAGCAAAAAACAAACACTAGGGTCGGGGGTAAAAGCCGTACGGAGCCTTGTGGTTAGCCCAGTAAAGACCAACAAAAGTAGAAACGAAAGTAGCAACGAAGAATCTATAGCAAAACCCCACCATCAGGGGGCACAAAAATCTAACGATAGGTTTGGGTCAAAAATCAACTCCTGAGGGCTACAAATCCCCTGTTCTAAATATTAAACTACCTAAACCAGATATAGTTAACCTAGGGTTTCTCAAGCACCCAAAGCTTGGATTTTTAAAATAAACTACAACTATGGCAAGAGGTGTACCTCATCTTTCGAGCCGAAATCGAGCATAATAATTATATTATTGCCGTTTTAGTAACAAAGTTAACCTTGATGGTTTCAACATCACGTTCTTAGAACTTCAAAAACTGCCCTACTTTCACTCCAGCCTGCCCTCTCTCTTCTCATGGATTAAAGCCACCCCCAATAACCCCAGGAACACGCATAGCCAGCTTTTCGTAAAAAAAGAAAAGAAGCCAAAAAAAATGCCTTTTGAAAAAACAAGACAAAAAAAAAGAACGATCTCGATATCCACTACTAAGAATAATAAGCCCAAAATATAAAACCGCACCGAGAAAGGGGACCAAGAATCCCTTAGGGAGTCAAACCCACACTCAAAAGAAGTTTTTTTATCTCAATAATTTATCACTGGCTTATCGCTCAAAATTAACCACAGCCCCCCAAAACCAAGGGGGACTACCAAACAAAATAGAAAAGGAAGTACTTTAGAACCCGCCAAAGCCTTTAGATGAATCGAACACCTTAGATCAGACTTCAAATCAAACCATACCCCAAAAAGAAGGCTGAGCCTTCGCTAACTCTAATTCGAAAAACTAGCGTAATTTCTTTACTACAAAAAAATTACTACCAGTATGTGGAAAACGACTTCTGACTTCGATTGTGGTAGCGCATGGGCAACCCCCGGTGTGCCCACTCCACCTCGGTCTTCGGGACAAGGGGAAGGGCCAGACAACGCTGAGTCACCACACTCTCCCACAAAATAACTAAGAAAAACACTATTCTCATCGCTGAGATAGTAGAGCCCCACCTGGACACCATGTTGAAATAAGCAAAGCAATCCTGGTAGTCAGCGTACCGCCGAGGTATCCCCCTCAGCCCTAGAAAATGTTGAGGAAAAAAAGTAAGATTTACCCCTAGAAATATTGAAGCAAACTGCATCTTTCTTCACTCCGGGTTTAACCCCAAACCCCTCACCATAGGGTACCAGTAATGAAACCCGGCAAACATAGCGAATACAGCCCCCATCCTAAGCACATAGTGAAAATGGGCAACGACATAGTAAGTATCGTGCAACATCACGTCCAAAGAGGCTCTAGCCAGGACAATCCCAGTTAACCCCCCTATTGTAAAAAACACTAGAAACCCAACTGCCCAATACACCATAGGCCAATCCCGGACATCGCCCCCTATAATTGTTGCTAGTCACCTAAACACTTTTACCCCGGTCGGGACCGCAATAATCATTGTAACTGCCCTAAAGTAGGACCGCCTATCCACATTAATTCCCATTGAAAACATGTGGTGCCCCCAAACAATAAACCCCAGAAGACCAATCGACTTCATAGCGTAGATCATCGGGACCTTCCCAAAGAGCTTATCTTTACCAACACCAACCTTTACCACATGAGAAATTATCCCAAACCCCGGCAAAATTAAGATATAGACTTCGGGGTGCCCAAAGAACCAGAACAAGTGCACAAACAGCATAGGATCTCCTAAGCCCACTGGATCAAAAAAAGTTGTGTTAAAGTTTCGGTCTGTTAGAAGCATAGTTAAAGCCCCGGCTAAGACGGGCATAGCAACAATTAGAAGGAACCTTGTGATCCCAATGGACCAGACAAACATTGAGGTTCGTCCTATCACCATTGTCCCAGGTCGCATTCCCACTATTGTAGTTATAAAATTTAGAGACGCCATGATAGAAGATGCCCCTCCCAAATGGAGAGATAGGATTAAAAACTCCCCCGAGCAACCCGAATGGGCTACGTTACCAGATAGTGGAGGGTATAGTGTCCACCCTCCCCCAAAACCCCCCTCCACATAACCAGAAACTAAGAGCAAAAACATGGCAACCGGGAGAAGCCAGAAACTCATATTATTTATGCGAGCGAAAGCTATATCGGGAGCCGCCAGTATTAAAGGAACCAACCAATTACCGAAACCACCCATTATCATAGGCATGACAAGAAAAAAAATTATAATTAAAGCGTGAGAGGTAACAATTACATTATACAGGTGTATGTCCTCCAAAAGACTCCCTGGCCTACACAACTCCAAGCGAATGACAACACTAAAAGCCGTGCCCATAAGGCCGGCCCAAATAGAAAAAATGAAATAAAGCGTGCCAAT